TATCGATAATATCAGAATCTGATGAATCCGCCCAAGCAGGCTTACTAATGGGATGTCCTGAAAAGTTACAAAATTTCGCTTTAGCCAATGATCCAATCAAAGGAATAATTGGAACTATAGTATCAAACTTTTTAATAACAATATCTATAATAAATGACTTTTCTAACATTTGACTCCTTACTGCTGAAGGAGTTGGTCGTACACTTGAAAGATAACCCAGAAAATCGATAAAATGATTGGATAATTGGTTTATATGAATCCTATCCGGTTGAGACCAAAAGTAAAAATAACATTCCCATAAATTTACAAGGTAATATTTCCATTTCTTCATCAGAAGAGGGGTTCCTTTTGAAGACAAAATGGATTTTCCTTGAAATCTGAAATACTGTATGAAAGGATCCTTGAACAACCATAGGATAGTATGAAAATCATTACGAAAATCCACTAAAAAATGTTCTATTTTTCTATAAAAATGTGTTCGATCAAGAAAAGCTCTAGAAGACGTTGATCGTAAATGATAAGATTGTTTACGGAGAAAAACAAATATGGATTCCGATTCATATACATGAAAATTATATAGGAACAGGAAAAATCTTTGATTCTCTTTTGAAAAAAAGAGAATCATTTTCGTTTTTTGAGTAATAAGACTATTCCAATTATGATACTTGTAGAGAAAGAATCTCAATAAGTGCAAAAAGGGAGCATCTTGTATCCAAGAGCGAAGGGTTTGAACCAATAGTTCCAGATGGATAGGGTAGGGTATTAGTATATCTAATACATGATTTAAATGTAATAATTTATCCTCTAAAAAGGGAAATATGGAATGAATTGATCGTAAAGTAGTCATAGATTTGTCTATTTCTTTACTTTCTGGGGAAGATACTAATCGCAGTGAGAATGGAAGTTCCACAATGACTGCAACCCCCTCTGATATCATTTGAGAATAAAAATTTTGATTATGCCCGAAAAAAAAATTTTGATTAGAATCATTCGTAAAAATAATCAAATGCTTCTGTTGATACATTCGAGTAATTAAACGTTTAACAATTATTAAACTATATTTTTTGTCATAACCTAAATTTTCCATAGGCTCATAAAGAATCGATTTATTTAACCCATGATCATGAGCAAGTGCATAAATGTATTCCTGAAAGAGAAGTGGGTATAGGAAGTCCCGTTCTCGCGATCTATCTATCTTTAAATAGCCTTGTAATTCCTCCATTTTAAATTCTATTTGAACCAAAACCGGGGATTTCTTGGGTCATCAAATGATACGATACATAGGTACGATACAGTCAAAACAAGGTATCAAGGTATCATAGTAAGAAAAGATACCTTGGAAATGATTAATCCATGGATTCTCTCTTTTTCCATCCGATTGGTTCTTGTTCGTTATAAGATACCGAAGATGTTTAGAAATCCTTTATTTTTGCAACCCGATCGCTCTTTTGACTTTAGAATTATATTTCTCAATATACTGTTTCTTTTACACATTCGTCTCCGCACAGGGATATAATTAATAGAATAGTTAGGATTCAAAAAAAAAGTGAAGAATCCACTTATTAAAGTGATTTCATAACCTTTGCCCGCCCCAGGGACTAATATATTTCTAACGTATAATTAGATCGGGTAATTGGTAATTATTCGAATTAAGAACCGAAGCTCGTTGCTCTTTTTGTTTCCCTATAATTGGAGCTTTTTGGCTCTATCCATTTATTCACTCGATCCAACCATAATTGATTTTTTGTACCGCTCTAAGAATTAAAACTCTAACAAACTAAACAAATATTTTGTACCGATCCCGTAAGGGTTAAGTACTCTATCTTAAAGTTATTTATTTATGATATGAGTTATTCATTTATACGACATGCTGTTTTTTCCATTCGTTCCCTCTCAGGATCAGTCGGGGTCTTACAAACTCTACCAACGGTATGGACGAATCCGTTCCTTCATCCAAATGTGTAAAAGATTTTAGCCGCACTTAAAAGCCGAGTACTCTACCGTTGAGTTAGCAACCCAAAAATAGAATTATGGTGTGTAGATACGATCGAAAAAAAAAAAAGAGAGATTGGATTGCACAACCCCATCAAAAACATTTTTTTATAGTAAATTATGAACATAAAAATGAACAGCTATAGCTATAATGAAAATCTGAAAAATTCCCGGATAAGATAAATGAAATATATCCCAGAGAATTTAAGGAACCTATCGCTTACATGAAGTAAAGTAAAAAAAAACTTATAGGGCGTGGATAAATAGATCTATTTATCCACGATCAATTATATTTTTTCAATACACTATTGTCAATATGAACGTTGAGAAAAAAATAATATTTTTATTATAAAATAATAAGAACTTGTGTTGGATTGGCATTTCATAGATAACCTACCTAGAGAATAAAAAAAGTGTAGATGTCGAAAAGAAAAAAAGAATCAAGAAGAAAACCTCGGGTTTATTCAATATCCATAAAGATACCATAAGAAAGCTCGGCCCCTTTTTTTAGTGGAGTCTCGCCAAAAACTACCCGATTGGGGGATAATACCATACATAATTTTATGGATAGAACAAAAGATGGGGAAACGGGAAGGGGAATAGTGAAGAAAAAATTACACAAAACTAGACTAGCTCTTTTTTATTTTCTCGTTTTTATATGTATTGTATGAATTACATTTTATTTCGCGTAATTAACGCGAAGTTCCTTAAATATCTCCGCCTTCTTTAAAATATCATGAACAGTTTCCGTAGGTTGAGCGCCTTTTTCAAGGAAATATAAAATGGCGGGAACATTTGAAGAAGCTTGATTTTTTATTGGATCATAAAAACCCACTTTACGAAGATCTCTTCCTTCTCTTCGGGATCGAACATCAATTGCAACGATTCGATAAATGGCTCATTGGGATAGATATAGATGAACAATTCCCCCCTTAGAAACGTATAGGAGGCTTTCTCCTCGTACGGCTCGAGAAAGAATGATTCTAATGTCATAGTATATAGAGTGGCAAATAGATCCATAAAATAATCAATTAAATTAAATCGAAACTATGATTTTTTTCGTTTTTTTTGGTCGAAAACCCGAAAAACCATTCGTACTTATAACTCAAGTTAGATAATTCTCAAAGAGTTCAAAGGAAAATCCCGAGTCCTTGGCATTTCATTTATTGAGCTGTCTCTAACCCACTTTTTTGTCTCGTTTTTTATCCATTTTTTGGATTCCTTTTTTTATTTTGTTCAAAGTGTTGAGACAAAAAAAATGGGTGTTTTCTTGTTCCAGGATCGTTTATCTTCGTTTTGAATCATTGGGTTTAGACATTACTTCGGTGATCTTTAATCGTTTCAAAATGGCAGCAACATACCTTTTGTTATTTATTGACTATCGAAGAATCGTATAAACGCTTGATTCCCGTGTGATACACTTTATGATCGAAATAGTTTTTCCAATTCCAACAAAAATTTCAAATCCAAAAGGATATTTTATTCGAATTGAATCTTTTGAATTTCTATATCGAAGATATGCTTACGAAGTTGTTCTAACTTATTGATTGACATTAACCATAGATCCTTACCTCTGAGAAATTAATTAATCTTTTCCGCTCGAGCTCCATCGTGTATTATTTACTTTAACTAACAACCCCATTTAGTTGGGTTGTGGGTTGGTTAAAGTAAATAATTAGAACCGAACAAACTATGTCGAGCTAAGAGCACCTCATAATTTATATATTAAAAAATGGTGGATGTAAGAATCCACAACCGATCATTCCTTCAAGTCGCACGTTGCTTTCTACCACATCGTTTTAAACGAAGTTTTACCATAACATTCCTCAAGTTTGTTTGGAACCGGTATGGAATTGATTCAATATGGAATCATGAATAATCATTTTATTTACTCAATGGATACATAATCATAATATAATCATAATATAATAATCCGTACTTTTTTTCTATTTCTATACTGTATATATAATATAGATTTCTTTTTGTCTTCCAGAAGTAATTCTTATCAACCAGCACTCTTATTATGATGTGAACCCTTAGGAGTAATTCATCGAATCGCTTAGATATAAAAAAAATCTCTTTCATATGATTCCACTATGGATATCTACATACATCTAGATGGTATTTAACTATAACTTTCTGTAATATAGATTGTATATTCCTATTGCTAATTCTAGTTGCTGTAGTACATAGTACTCAAAATATTTGAAAAAGCGGATCCAAGGCATGAAAATATCCTCTCGATCCATTTATTTATGATACATGAAGGATAGAAATACAGATCAAGCTCCCTTACTTTAGCGATTTACTTCGCCAAACAAAACAAAGGGGAGGGAAAAATTCTACGAACCCTTGTTGTTTTATTTTAGGTTAGGTTCAAGTTTGACGGGAATAATATTCTACGACTAGCAACTCATTTATTTCCAAACCGACCCACTTACTATCTATTATTTGATTGACTGATCCTTTATATTGGGATGGGTGAAGAGTTAAATGTTTTGGCAATTTTTCACGGGGAGATGAATCAAGATAATTTTGAATCAGAGCTCTGGATTTTTGTTCATCCCTTGTAGTAATAATATCTCGGGGTTTACATCGATAACTTGGTATATCTACTATATGACCATTAACTAAAATATGCCTATGGTTAACTAATTGTCGGGCTCCAGGAATGGTCGAAGCCATACCTAATCGAAAAAGGATGTTATCCAAACGCATTTCAAGTAATTGTAGTAAAACCTGACCTGTTGACCCTTTGGCTTTTCCAGCGATATGAACATATTTAAGTAATTGTCTTTCCGTTAGACCATAATGAAAACGCAATTTTTGTTTTTCTTCTAAACGAATACGATATTGAGATTTTTTCCCGGAGCGTGATTGGTTTCTAGGATCACTTCCGGGTGTAGTTCTTTTACTAGTACATCTGATAATTTTAAATTGGCTAGTTAGTCCCGGTAAAACACCCAGACGGCGTATTTTTTTGAAACGAGGCCCTCGGTAACGAGACA